AATTTATTTTTTATGGGAATAGATTAAATCATCTAGTAATTTATAATTTGAAAATTTATTATTTTTTTAAGTTCTCCATAATTTAAGATTAAGATACTTATTAGGTTAGGTCTTAGGCCTCACACCAATTGCGAAATATTTCGTTTGTTGAAACGTTTCTTAGTAAGGGGTTTCCCTTGTACTAAGGGTAGGAATGGGAAGGAAGAAAGCGATCGGATCCGTGAATTCCTCATCCTCAAATAAGCCCTTCCCGGGGTATTGTCTCATAAGTAATTGTTAGGATTAAAGTGTTGATATAATTAGAAGAAGCAAACGGCAAGTCCAAGTTAATAAAATAAACTAAGACTAAGAAAGAAGCGCATAACGTACGTTTTCACATTTCTAATTTTTAGGATTAAATTAAACAAAAGGATTTGCAAATAAAAGTGCTAATGCCACGACCAGTCCGTAAATTGTTAAAGCTTCCATAAAAGCTAGACTAAGCAATAAAGTACCTCGTATTTTACCTTCCGCTTCTGGTTGTCTCGCAATACCTTCTACAGCTTGGCCCGCAGCAGTACCTTGGCCAACTCCAGGTCCAATGGAAGCAAGCCCTACGGCCAATCCAGCAGCAATAACGGAAGCGGCAGAAATCAGTGGATTCATAGTAAGTTCCTCGTACAAAAAAATAAATGGTTAATGATACAATCAACCAATGCATTATTACTTATTTTATCACTACGATCTATCGGGTCAAAGTAATTAAAAACTCTGAATTGAAATTATAATATTAGTTAATCGTCAGAATGACTTCGATATCTCTTTTTTTTTTTTTTTTTTAGTTTCTACCCATGATCAAATCTTTGTAAACTCATATGCATATAGTTCTACTTATTGCATTTCTTAGTTTCGAACCATTCTTTCATTCAATTCTTCGTTCTTTACTTACTTTCTATATCCGTACGTTCATCTGTTTTTTCATTCAATCCACAATTACAGACGAAAAAGAAAGACTTATATTGTATTGTAATCCATCTAAACGAAATGCAGTGTGGTTAAAAAAAGAAAATAAAAGAATCAACATTCAATATAGTAATAATAAATAGTATTATAGTAATAATATAAATATATAAATAGATATTAATAATATATTGGGAAAGAAATTAGGAATAAATAAAATATAAAAATATATAATATATAGTCCATAGGAATAATCCCTATATAACTAGTAAATATCTAATATCACATATACATTTGTTTTTTCTATAATGTAAACCACCTGCATTTTATTTTTATATTGAATTGGATTTTAGAATCATTCTTCGAAACATATGTAAGGGTTAGACTTATAGACATTACATATATCTAGTTTGGCTTGACCCCCTAACCCATATTTTTCCAATTCCGTAATATCGTCTGTCTTCCCTCCTACGAGATTAGGTCATCCATACATATATAGATACAAATATCTATGTATTATGTTGCCCAACCAAGTGCGTATTTGGAATCATGCATGACTTCGGGTAAGTGAAAAAAGACTATTAAAAAAACTAATCAATGATGACCCTCCATGGATTCACCTATATAAGCCGCGGCTAAAGTTGCAAAAATGAGAGCTTGAATACCGCTTGTAAATAATCCAAGAAACATAACGGGGATAGGAACTACTGAAGGTACTAAAGAAACAAGAACAACAACTACTAATTCATCAGCCAATATATTCCCGAAAAGTCGAAAACTAAGAGATAAAGGTTTTGTAAAATCTTCTAGGATGTTAATTGGTAAAAGTATTGGAGTTGGTTGGATGTATTTCCCAAAATATCCCAATCCTTTTTTGCTAAGACCCGCATAAAAATATGCCACTGACGTGAGTAAAGCTAAAGCAACAGTAGTATTTATATCATTCGTGGGCGCAGCTAACTCCCCATGAGGTAACTGTATAATTTTCCAAGGTAAAAGAGCACCTGACCAGTTAGAAACAAAAATAAATAGGAACATAGTTCCAATAAAGGGAACCCAAGGGCCATATTCTTCTCCAATCTGAGTTTTACTCAAGTCTCGAATGAATTCAAGGACATATTCGAAGAAATTCTGTCCGTCGGTCGGAATTGTTTGTGGATTCCGAACTGCTATGATGACTGAACCTAATAAGATAGCAATTACGACCCAAGAAGTGATAAGTACTTGGGCATGGATTTGTAAACCTCCTATTTGCCAATATAAATGTTGGCCTACTTCTACACCCGATATATCGTATAACCCATTGAGTATTTTAATGGAACATGGTATAGCATTCATATTGTCCTCTGATATAAATCGAACTTAAAAAATTATTTTGATTCAACCATCTCTTTCTCAACTCACCAACATTAATCATCTTTTAATACAAATTGAATTTAGGATACCAATAAATTTAAATTTTAGGATACTAAAAAATCACATAACATAATATAAATATCCCCATTTTTATCTCTATCTCTTTTTGAAGTTCAAGAATAGTAACCGATCCAATAAATCGATCGAGTTCCCAAACAATTAATTAATTTTATTATTCTTAATCATAATCAACGATTTCTTATATAGCTATAACGACCCTCGCAAATTGCGAATACTAATTTGTTAAGAATGAATCGAATTGAAGCTATAGCATCATCGTTAGCTGGAATCGAAATATCTGCGAGATCCGGGTCACAATTTGTATCAATTAAACAAATAGTAGGAATCCCTAAAATGACACATTCTCGAAGAGCTGTATATTCTTCTTGCTGATCAACGATGATTACAATATCGGGTAACCCCGTCATATATTTGATCCCACCCAAATATGTTTGCAAGGTAGATAATTTTCTCTTCAACATTGCTGCATCTCTTTTGGAAAGATGGTTGAGTTTCCCCATCTTTTGTTCTGCTCTTAAGTCCCTGAACTTATTAAGTCTCGTTTCCGTAGTGGACCAGTTCGTTAACATACCACCGAGCCACTTTTTATTAACATAATGACACCGAGCCCCTATTGCAGCTGATGCTACTAAATCCGCTACTTTCTTTTTGGTACCAACGATTAAAAAGGTTTTTCCACTACTTGCTGCATTAAAAACTAAATCACAGGCTTCTGATAAAAAACGAGCAGTTCTCGTAAGATTTATAATATGAATACCTTTACGCTTTGCAGAGATGTAAGGGGCCATTCTAGGATTCCATTTTCGAGTACCATGACCAAAGTGCACTCCCGCTTCCATCATTTCTCCTAAATTGATGTTCCAATATCTTTTTATCATTTTTCCCCGCATTTCCCCACACTTCCTCTTTTTTTTTATAAAAAAAAAAAAAAAAAAAGCGACAAGATACCCTGAAATAAATAATTGTTCCAACGGAACCTTCTACCGTGGATTGACCCTTGATATATAGCCCAAACCCTTAATTTCTTTTAATTACTTATTTTTTTATTACTAAATTAATATAAATAATTGGACCAACCTAACCAAATAAAATAGTTAAAGTAAAAAGAATGAATCTCTTCTTAGGAAAATCGCGTAAATGGTTGTTGTGATGTCCCATAAAAATTGTTTGGAGCACATAATTCTCTATGGTATAACAAAATATCTCCCATTTCCAACTCGAATAAATTTTTCCTTTTGATTTCCAAATAAATATTTTTGTTTTCCCTTGAATGGTGTACTAATTTTTTGAATCCAGTACCAACAGGAATAAGCCCCCCCAGAACAACATTCTCTTTCAGTCCTTTCAACCAATCAATACGAGCTCGTAAAGCGGCTTTTGCTAAAACTCGAGCGGTTTCTTGAAAACTCGCTTCGGATATGAAACTTTGAGTACTCAGGGATGTTCTCGTTATTCCCAATAAGATTGCCCGATAATTGATCGCTTCGTCTAAAGCACGTCCCGCTCGTTCCGCTCGCAACAATCCGATTAATTCTCCGGGTGAAAAAACATTAGACATTCCATCTTCTGAAACCAACACTTTTGATGTTATTTGACGTACAATGATCTCTATATGTCTATTATGGATCTGTACTCCCTGAGATCGATAAACCTTTTGAATTTTATTAACCAAAGAGATACGACTCTGGGCTATAGTTAGCTCAGCTCCAATCAAGAATCCCCAGGGGATTCCAAGAATTCTTGGTATACGTTCGTTCCAACTTTCGACTCTCTTTTCGAGGTTCATCGATATTGAATCAATTGAACGCACTTCTAAGACCTGTTCCACTTTTGGAAGACCCTGCGTTATGTCACCAGATCTTGATTTTTCATATATAAATGTAACTAGTGTCTTTCCTTCATAAAGGATTTCTCCATAATGACCATGAACTGTTGCTCCTGGGGTAGCCAAATAAGGCTTAGCCGATCTTATAACTAAGGAGTCAACATGGTCAATTAAAATTTGACCGGATTTTTTTATGTGTGGCCCATATTTGAATAAACATGCATTTTCACAAATAAATTGCCCAAGGCAAATTATTGTGGATGTCTCTTCACCAGAATCGTGATGAAGAAAACAACAATTTAAATGGAATGGATTCAAAATTATATTACTGCATGAATTGGGATTATAAATTCTTCTATTTTCATCCATTAAACAATATTTAAATACTTGAAGTACTTTAAAAGTCTGCTTAAAATTGTTAAGTAGTAAATATTTCTTTAACGAGATTTGATTATGAGTTAATAAATGGTAAGATGAATAAAAATTCGTTATTTTAGGTACAATAGTACCTAAGGGACCCAACAAATACCTAATTGGGATTAGGGGATCCAATATCGCATTGTTATATTTCGAACCCTTGAATGGACTAATTCGAAAACAGTTGGATGATGACAAAATTATAAAAGATTGGGATTCCTTATGTTGATTCAACAACGTACCAATAGTTCCTTGCTGTTGGGTAAGTAATTGAAACTTCGCCTTGGAATGAAAGGGATTGATATTGGCGCGATCTAGCCCCTTATTGGGAATCAATCCCGAATCTGTTATATTATATCTTTTTCCGCTATATGAAAGAGTG